GCTAACGTAGCTTAATTTAAAGCATAGTACTGAAGATGCTAAGATGAAAATTAATTTTTTCCGCAAGCATGTAAGGTTTGGTCCTGGCCTTAGTGTTAATTGTAACTAAAATTATACATGCAAGTTTCAGCTCTCCCGTGAAAATGCCCTAATTATTCTATTAAATAATTAGGAGCAGATATCAGGCACACACACACGTAGCCCAAGACATCTTGCTAAGCCACACCCCCAAGGGATTTCAGCAGTAATAAACATTGATTCATAAGCGCAAGCTTGACTCAGTTAAAGTTAACAGAGTTGGTTAATCTCGTGCCAGCCACCGCGGTTATACGAGTAACTCACATTAACACATCCCGGCGTAAAGAGTGATTAAAGAATGACCTCCAACTATTAAAGTTTAGACCTCATAAAACTGTTATACGTATTCATGAATGGAACAAACAACAACGAAAGTGACTTTATAAATTAAGGAACCTTGACGTCACGACAGTTGGGACCCAAACTAGGATTAGATACCCTACTATGCCCAACCATAAACTTAGACAATATCCTACTATATTGTCCGCCAGAGTACTACAAGCGCTAGCTTAAAACCCAAAGGACTTGGCGGTATCCCATACCCACCTAGAGGAGCCTGTTCTATAACCGATAATCCCCGTTCAACCTCACCACTTCTTGCCATTACCGTCTATATACCGCCGTCGTCAGCCCACCCTATGAAGGTCTAAAAGTAAGCAAAAAGAATAAATCTCCAAAACGTCAGGTCGAGGTGTAGCAAATGAAGTGGGAAGAAATGGGCTACATTTTTTTCCAAAAACATACGAACGGTAAACTGAAAACATACCTAAAGGTGGATTTAGCAGTAAGAGAAGACCAGAATACTTCTCTGAAACCGGCCCTGGGATAAGCACACACCGCCCGTCACTCTCCTCAAAAATATTCACCCCTTCTATAAACATACTTCTCCAATAAGAGGAGGCAAGTCGTAACATGGTAAGTGTACTGGAAAGTGCACTTGGAATCAAAACGTGGCTAAATCAGTAAAGCACCTCCCTTACACCGAGGAAATATCCGTGCAATTCGGATCATTTTGAACCTTAAAGCTAGCCTATATACCTACTCAACTAGACCTTATAAATCTAATTTACACGATAACCTCCAACCAAAACATTCTCAACCTTTTAGTATGGGTGACAGAACAATAACCACAGCGCAATAGCTTATGTACCGCAAGGGAAAGCTGAAAAAGAAATGAAATAAACCATTAAAGTACTAAGAAGCAGAGATCACACCTCGTACCTTTTGCATCATGATTTAGCTAGAAAAACTAGGCAAAAAGATCTTAAGTCTATCTTCCCGAAACTAAACGAGCTACTCCGAAGCAGCATTATAGAGCCAACCCGTCTCTGTGGCAAAAGAGTGGGAAGACTTCCGAGTAGCAGTGAAAAGCCTACCGAGTTTAGTGATAGCTGGTTACCCAAGAAAAGAACTTTAGTTCTGCATTAATTTTTCATTATCTAGACTAGACTCACTCGTCAAAGATATCCATAAGAATTAATAGTTATTTAGAAGAGGTACAACCCTTCTAAACCAAGATACAACTTTTTAAGGTGGGAGATGATCACAATTATTAAGGTTTCTATCCCAGTGGGCCTAAAAGCAGCCACCTGTTAAGCAAGCGTCGCAGCTCTAACCCAACATTAAACCTCTAATCCAGATATCCACTCACAACCCCCTTTACCCTATTGGGTTATTTTATATTTATAAAAGAACTTATGCTAAAATGAGTAATAAAGAGAACAAATCTCTCCCAACACAAGTGTATGTCAGAAAGAATTAAATCACTGATAATTAAACGACCCCAAACTGAGGCCATTATATCACTTAACCATCAACTAGAAAACCCTATTCTTCCACTCGTTGACCCTACACAGGAGTGTTACCAGGAAAGATTAAAAGAAAATAAAGGAACTCGGCAAACATAAACTCCGCCTGTTTACCAAAAACATCGCCTCTTGATAAACCATAAGAGGTCCCGCCTGCCCTGTGACAATATTTAACGGCCGCGGTATTTTGACCGTGCAAAGGTAGCGTAATCACTTGTCTTTTAAATAAAGACCCGTATGAAAGGCACCACGAGAGTTTAACTGTCTCTATTTTCTAATCAATGAAATTGATCTATTCGTGCAGAAGCGAATATAATAACATTAGACGAGAAGACCCTATGGAGCTTTAAACACTTAAATTAACTATGTAATCATCCACTTCCCAGGATATAAACAAAACATACAATACTTCTAATTTAACTGTTTTTGGTTGGGGTGACCAAGGGGAAAAACAAATCCCCCTCATCGATTGAGTACTAAGTACTTAAAAATTAGAATGACAATTCTAATCAATAAAACATTTATCGAAAAATGACCCAGGACTTCCTGATCAATGAACCAAGTTACCCTAGGGATAACAGCGCAATCCTTTCTCAGAGTCCCTATCGAAGAAAGGGTTTACGACCTCGATGTTGGATCAGGACATCCTAATGGTGCAGCCGCTATTAAGGGTTCGTTTGTTCAACGATTAACAGTCCTACGTGATCTGAGTTCAGACCGGAGAAATCCAGGTCAGTTTCTATCTATGAATACACTTTTCCTAGTACGAAAGGACCGGAAAAGTAGGGCCAATACTATTAGTACGCCCTATTTTCATCTATTGAATAAAACTAAAATAGATAAGAAAAGATCACCTAGTGCCCAAAAAAAGGGTTGTTGAGGTGGCAGAGCCTGGCAAATGCAAAAGACCTAAGTCCTTTGATCCAGAGGTTCAAATCCTCTCCTCAACTATGCTCCAGCCCATCTTACTCTATTTAATTAATCCTCTTGCCTATATCATCCCAATCCTTCTAGCCACAGCCTTCCTCACATTAATTGAACGAAAAATTCTCGGCTATATACAATTCCGTAAAGGTCCAAACATCGTTGGACCCTACGGCTTACTCCAACCCATTGCAGACGGCCTGAAACTATTTATCAAAGAACCCATTCGTCCATCAATATCTTCTCCATTTTTATTTCTAATTACCCCTACTACAGCTCTCACTCTAGCCCTTCTCATATGAATACCCCTCCCTCTCCCTCATTCAATCATCAATCTTAACCTAGGTCTACTATTTATCTTAGCAATCTCAAGCCTTACCGTTTACACTATCCTAGGGTCCGGATGAGCATCCAACTCAAAATATGCTCTAATAGGAGCATTACGTGCTGTAGCCCAAACTATCTCATATGAAGTAAGCTTAGGCCTCATCCTCTTATCAATAATTGTATTTGCCGGAGGGTTTACCCTCCACACATTTAACCTAGCTCAAGAAACTATCTGACTCTTAATCCCAGGCTGACCATTGGCCCTTATATGATATATTTCAACCTTAGCAGAAACTAATCGAGCTCCATTCGATTTAACAGAAGGAGAATCAGAACTAGTATCAGGATTCAACATCGAATATGCAGGAGGTCCATTTGCCTTATTCTTCCTAGCCGAATACACTAATATCCTATTAATAAATACCCTATCAGTTATCTTATTTATAGGAACCTCCTACAATCCTCTTCTCCCACAAATCTCAACATTTAACCTTATAATAAAAGCCACACTACTAACATTCATCTTTCTATGAATTCGAGCATCATACCCCCGCTTCCGCTATGATCAACTCATACACTTAGTATGAAAAAACTTTCTTCCACTCACCTTAGCAATTATCTTATGACACATAGCCCTACCTCTTGCAACATCAAGCCTACCTCCAATCACCTAAGGAAGTGTGCCTGAATTAAAGGACCACTTTGATAGAGTGGATAATGAAAGTTAAAACCTCTCCACTTCCTTCTAGAAAAATAGGACTCGAACCTACATCTAAGAGATCAAAACCCTCCGTGTTTCCTATTACACTATTCCCTAAATAAAGTCAGCTAATAAAGCTTTTGGGCCCATACCCCAACCATGTTGGTTAAAATCCTTCCTTTATTAATGAACCCTACTGTATTAACTATCCTAATTTCAAGTCTAGGCCTAGGAACCACCCTCACATTTATTGGATCCCATTGACTCCTAGTATGAATAGGTCTTGAAATCAACACTCTAGCTATTATTCCCTTAATAATCCACCAACACCATCCACGAGCAGTAGAAGCTACCACAAAATACTTCATTACCCAAGCTACTGCCTCCGCTCTATTATTATTTGCTAGCATCACAAACGCCTGAACCTCAGGCGAATGGAGCTTAACTGAATTAACCAATCCAACATCTGCCACACTAACATTAACTGCACTTGCCCTAAAAATCGGCCTTGCACCCTTACACTTCTGATTACCCGAAGTCCTTCAAGGACTAGACCTTACCACAGGACTCATCCTATCAACCTGACAAAAACTAGCTCCATTCGCTATTTTACTTCAACTATACCCCTTACTCAACCCTAACCTACTATTATCCTTCGGAATCCTATCAACAATCATCGGAGGATGAGGAGGACTCAACCAAACGCAACTACGAAAAATCCTAGCTTACTCATCAATTGCTAACCTTGGATGAATAATCACAATCCTACACTACACCCCCAACCTAACCTTACTCAACCTCATCCTATACATCATCATAACACTCACAACTTTCCTCTTATTTAAAACCTTCAATTCAACCAAAATTAACTCCATCGCTTCATCATCAACCAAATCTCCCCTTTTATCCACTATCACCCTACTAACTCTCCTTTCTCTAGGTGGCCTACCCCCACTCTCCGGGTTCATACCTAAATGATTAATCCTCCAAGAATTAACAAAACAAAGCCTATTTATTCCAGCCACCATTATAGCCCTCATAGCCCTCCTTAGTCTATTCTTTTACTTACGTTTATGCTATACTACAACACTAACCATAAACCCGAACCCAACCAATATATCGTCTTCCTGACGAACAAAACCCAACCACTCAACCCTCACCTTATTAATCCCAGCAACCATATCTATTCTCCTTCTCCCCCTAACACCTACAATCTTTACACTCATCTCATAGAAATTTAGGTTAACAATAGACCAAAAGCCTTCAAAGCTTTAAGTAGAAGTGAAAATCCTCTAATTTCTGCTAAGATTTGCAAGACTCTATCTCACATCTTCTGAATGCAACCCAGATGCTTTCATTAAGCTAAAACCTTCTAGACAGGCAGGCCTCGATCCCACAAAATCTTAGTTAACAGCCAAGCGTTTAAACCAGCGAACTTCTATCTAAACTTTCTCCCGCCGCCGCAGACAAAGGCGGGAGAAAGCCCCGGGAGGAAACTAACCTCCGTCTTTGGATTTGCAATCCAACGTAAACAGCTACTTCAAGGCTTTGATAAGAAGAGGATTTTTGACCTCTATAAACGGAGCTACAATCCGCCGCTTATTCTCAGCCATCTTACCTGTGGCAATCAATCGTTGACTATTTTCCACTAACCACAAAGACATTGGCACCCTTTATCTAATTTTTGGTGCATGAGCAGGTATAGTTGGAACAGCCCTGAGTCTTCTAATCCGAGCTGAACTCGGACAACCTGGATCACTTTTGGGGGATGATCAGATTTATAATGTAATCGTAACTGCCCACGCTTTTGTAATAATCTTTTTTATAGTTATACCAATTATAATTGGTGGTTTCGGAAATTGACTAGTCCCCTTAATAATTGGAGCACCAGACATAGCCTTTCCACGAATAAATAATATAAGTTTTTGACTTCTTCCACCATCATTCCTTCTTCTCCTTGCTTCTGCTGGAGTAGAAGCCGGAGCAGGTACTGGTTGAACAGTCTACCCTCCACTGGCTAGTAATCTAGCCCATGCTGGTCCATCTGTTGACTTAGCTATTTTCTCTCTTCACTTAGCCGGTGTTTCATCAATCTTAGCTTCAATCAACTTCATCACAACTATTATTAATATAAAACCACCAGCCATTTCTCAATATCAAACACCATTATTTGTTTGATCTATCCTTGTAACCACTATTCTTCTCCTTCTTTCACTTCCAGTTCTTGCAGCAGGAATTACAATATTACTCACAGACCGTAACCTCAATACTACATTCTTTGACCCTGCAGGTGGAGGAGACCCAATCCTTTATCAACATTTATTCTGATTTTTCGGCCATCCTGAAGTCTACATTTTAATTCTTCCTGGTTTCGGAATAATCTCACATGTAGTAGCCTATTATTCAGGTAAAAAAGAACCATTTGGATACATGGGTATGGTTTGAGCAATAATAGCAATTGGCCTACTTGGTTTCATCGTATGAGCTCACCATATATTTACAGTAGGAATAGACGTAGATACTCGAGCTTACTTCACCTCTGCAACAATAATCATCGCCATTCCTACAGGCGTTAAAGTTTTTAGCTGATTAGCAACCCTTCATGGAGGATCTATTAAATGAGATACCCCTCTGCTCTGAGCTCTAGGATTTATCTTCCTTTTTACGGTAGGTGGTTTAACAGGAATTGTATTAGCTAATTCCTCATTAGACATTGTTCTTCACGACACTTACTATGTAGTAGCTCATTTCCACTATGTTCTTTCAATAGGAGCAGTATTTGCCATCATGGCAGGCCTTATCCATTGATTCCCTCTAATTTCTGGCTTTACCCTACATCAAACCTGGACTAAAATTCAATTTACAGTTATATTCATTGGAGTTAATCTAACTTTCTTCCCTCAACATTTCCTAGGTCTCGCAGGTATACCACGACGATATTCAGATTATCCAGACGCATATACCCTATGGAATGCAATTTCATCAATTGGTTCACTAATTTCTCTTGTCGCTGTAATTATACTACTATTCATCATTTGAGAAGCATTCGCCTCAAAACGAGAAGTATTATCTGTTGAACTCCCACATACAAATGTAGAATGATTACATGGCTGCCCTCCTCCCTATCACACCTATGAAGAACCAGCATTCGTTCAAGTCCAACGACCCTCCTTTTAACAAGAAAGGAAGGAATTGAACCCCCATATGCTGGTTTCAAGCCAGCCACATCACCATTCTGTCACTTTCTTTATAAGATATTAGTAAAATACATTACACTGCCTTGTCGGGACAGAATTGTGAGTTAAACCCTCATATATCTTAACTTATAATGGCACACCCCTCACAATTAGGATTTCAAGATGCAGCCTCCCCAGTTATGGAAGAACTCATTCACTTTCACGACCACACATTAATAATTGTATTCTTAATTAGCACCCTAGTCCTCTACATCATCACAGCAATAGTTACAACCAAACTTACAAACAAATATATTCTTGATTCTCAAGAAATCGAAATCGTTTGAACCATCTTACCTGCCATTATTCTCGTCATAATTGCTCTCCCATCATTACGAATCTTATATCTCATAGATGAAATCAATGACCCACACCTAACCATTAAAGCTATGGGTCATCAATGATACTGAAGTTACGAATATACAGACTACGAAGACTTAGGATTTGATTCCTATATAATTCAAACTCAAGATTTAACTCCAGGCCAATTTCGCTTATTAGAAACAGACCACCGTATAGTAGTACCTATAGAATCACCTATTCGAGTATTAGTATCAGCAGAAGACGTCCTACATTCATGGACCGTCCCAGCCTTAGGTGTAAAAATAGACGCCGTTCCAGGACGACTTAATCAAACTGCCTTCATTGTCTCACGTCCTGGCGTCTATTATGGTCAATGTTCAGAAATCTGTGGTGCTAACCACAGTTTTATACCTATCGTAGTTGAAGCAGTTCCTTTAGAACACTTCGAAGCCTGATCTTCATCAATACTAGAAGAAGCTTCATTAAGAAGCTAAACTGGGCCTAGCATTAGCCTTTTAAGCTAAATATTGGTGACTCCCAACCACCCTTAATGACATGCCCCAATTAAACCCTAACCCATGATTTTTAATCTTATTATTTTCATGAATTATTTTCCTCACCATCCTGCCAAACAAAATTATAAATCACCTATTTAATAACAATCCCACCTTAAAAAGCACTGAAAAACCTAAACCCAATCCCTGAAATTGACCATGATTATAAGCTTCTTTGACCAATTCTTAAGTCCATCACTCATTGGAGTTCCTCTCATCGCCCTAGCAATTCTAATCCCATGATTAACCTTTCCAACTCCAACTAATCGATGATTAAACAATCGATTAATTACTCTTCAAGCCTGATTCATTAATCGTTTCATTTATCAACTAATACAACCAATTAATCTCGGAGGACATAAATGAGCCATATTACTTACAGCCTTAATACTATTCCTAATTACTATTAATCTCTTAGGCCTCCTCCCTTACACATTTACTCCTACAACACAACTCTCTCTAAACATAGCATTTGCTCTCCCACTATGACTTACAACCGTATTAATTGGTATATTAAATCAACCCACAATTACATTAGGCCATCTTCTCCCAGAAGGAACACCAACCCCTTTAATCCCAATCCTCATTATTATTGAAACCATCAGCCTATTTATTCGACCATTAGCTTTAGGTGTCCGATTAACTGCTAACCTAACAGCTGGTCACCTACTAATACAACTAATTGCCACCGCAGCATTTGTTCTCTTAACCATTATACCAACTGTAGCCCTACTAACCTCCATAATTCTATTCTTACTAACAATTTTAGAAGTAGCCGTAGCAATAATCCAAGCATACGTATTTGTCCTCCTACTAAGCTTATATTTACAAGAAAATGTATAATGGCTCACCAAGCACATGCATATCACATAGTTGACCCAAGCCCATGACCCTTAACAGGAGCTACTGCTGCCCTTCTTATAACATCAGGTTTAGCCATCTGATTCCATTTCCACTCACTTCTTCTCCTTTATTTAGGATTAACCCTTCTTTTACTAACAATAATCCAATGATGACGTGATGTTATTCGAGAAGGGACATTCCAAGGCCATCATACCCCTCCCGTACAAAAAGGTCTTCGTTATGGAATAATCTTATTCATTACATCAGAAGTTTTCTTCTTTCTAGGCTTTTTCTGAGCCTTTTACCATTCTAGTCTTGCACCCACTCCCGAACTAGGTGGATGTTGACCACCAACAGGAATTAACCCTCTAGACCCATTTGAGGTCCCACTCTTAAATACCGCAGTACTTCTAGCTTCAGGAGTAACCGTAACTTGAGCCCACCATAGCTTAATAGAAGGTAACCGAAAAGAAGCAATCCAAGCCCTTACTTTAACCATCATTCTAGGAGTTTATTTCACATCCCTCCAAGCTATAGAATACCACGAAGCATCTTTCACTATTGCTGATGGAATTTATGGAACAACATTTTACGTTGCTACAGGATTCCATGGTCTCCATGTTATTATTGGTTCAACATTCCTAGCAATTTGTCTTATACGACAAATCCAATATCACTTCACATCAGAACATCATTTTGGCTTCGAAGCTGCAGCATGATACTGACATTTTGTAGATGTAGTGTGATTATTCCTTTATGTATCCATCTATTGATGAGGCTCATAATTGCTTTTCTAGTATAAATTAGTACAAGTGATTTCCAATTACTTAATCTTGGTTTAAACCCAAGGAAAAGTAATGAACCTCATCATATCATCTGTCGCGATCACGGCCCTGACTTCCCTAATCCTCGCTTTAATTGCATTCTGACTACCATCATTAAACCCAGATAATGAAAAATTATCCCCTTACGAATGTGGTTTCGACCCACTAGGAAATGCCCGCCTCCCTTTCTCCTTACGCTTCTTCCTAGTAGCAATCTTATTCCTCTTATTTGATCTAGAAATTGCCCTTTTATTACCACTACCCTGAGGAAATCAACTATTAACACCACTTTCTACACTTCTCTGAGCAACAATCATTTTAATCCTACTTACTCTAGGCCTCATCTATGAATGATTCCAAGGAGGACTTGAATGAGCAGAATAGATGTTTAGTCCAAATCAAGACCGCTGATTTCGGCTTAGCAAATTATGGTGAAAATCCATAAACATCTTATGTCCCCTATATATTTTAGCTTTACTTCAGCATTCATTCTAGGTTTAATAGGTCTCGCATTCAACCGTTCACATCTTCTATCCGCCCTCCTATGTCTTGAAGGTATAATACTCACCCTCTTCATCGCTACCGCTACCTGATCCATAACATTAAATTCCACCTCCAGCTCCATTATCCCTATAATCCTCCTAACATTCTCTGCCTGTGAAGCTAGTACAGGATTAGCTATTCTAATCGCCGCTTCTCGCTCACATGGTTCCGACAAACTACAAAACCTCAACCTCCTTCAATGTTAAAAATCTTAATTCCAACAATCATACTATTTCCTACTACCTGATTTTCTCATAAAAAATGACTATGAACTACTACCTCCATTCATAGTCTCCTCATTGCTACAACAAGTCTATTCTGATTTAAATGAAACCTAGATATTGGTTGAGATTTCTCTAACCAATATCTAGCTATTGATCCCCTATCTACCCCACTACTTATCCTCACATGCTGACTTCTACCACTAATAATCCTAGCCAGCCAAAACCATATCTCCCCAGAACCTCTAACCCGACAACGAACATATATTTCTCTCTTAATTTCCTTACAATTTTTCCTCATCATAGCTTTCTCTGCAACAGAAATAATCTTATTTTACATTATATTTGAAGCCACACTCATCCCAACACTCATTATCATCACACGATGAGGTAACCAAACAGAACGTTTAAACGCAGGAACTTATTTCCTATTCTACACCCTAATTGGATCCCTTCCCTTACTTATCGCCCTATTATCTATACAAAACAACCTAGGTACCCTCTCAATACTTATTATCCAATATTCTCAACACACCAACCTTCATTCATGAGCAGATAAATTTTGATGAACCGCTTGCATTATTGCCTTCCTTGTTAAAATACCACTCTACGGAGTCCATCTTTGACTACCAAAAGCCCACGTTGAAGCTCCAATCGCTGGTTCTATAATTCTAGCCGCCGTATTACTAAAACTAGGAGGTTATGGAATAATACGAATCATCATCATACTGAACCCCCTCACCAAAGAAATAGCCTACCCATTTCTAATCTTAGCTATCTGAGGTATCGTAATAACTAGCTCCATCTGCTTACGACAAACAGATCTAAAATCTCTCATTGCTTACTCTTCAGTAAGCCATATAGGCCTTGTTGCAGCAGCTATCCTTATCCAAACTCCATGAAGTTTTGCAGGAGCAATAACACTAATAATCGCCCATGGTCTAATCTCATCAGCCTTATTCTGCCTAGCTAACACTAACTATGAACGCATTCACAGTCGAACTCTCCTCCTAGGTCGAGGAATTCAAATTATCCTCCCACTTATAGCAACCTGATGATTCCTCACTAACCTTGCCAATCTTGCTTTACCCCCATCTCCCAACCTTATAGGAGAACTCTTTATTATCACATCACTATTCAACTGATCCAACTGAACCCTACTTCTTACAGGCTCCGGAGTATTAATCACAGCATCCTATTCCCTCTACATATTCCTTATAACCCAACGAGGAACAACATCCAACCACCTTCTCTCACTCAACCCATCTCATACACGAGAACACCTTCTCCTCAGCCTCCATATCATACCCGTACTATTACTAATTCTTAAACCAGAACTTATTTGAGGCTGAACATTCTGTATTTATAGTTTAATTAAAACATTAGATTGTGGTTCTAAAAACAAAAGTTAAAACCTTTTTATTTACCGAGAGAGGTCCGGGACACGAAGATCTGCTAATTCTTCTTATCATGGTTCGAACCCATGGCTCACTCAGTCCTTGAAAGATAATAGTAATCTATTGGTCTTAGGAACCAAAAATTCTTGGTGCAACTCCAAGCAAGAACTATGAATATTATCTTTAACTCATCTTTCCTTCTAATCTTCATTATCCTCTCCCTCCCATTAATTTTCTCCCTCTCACCCAAAGAACCCAAATCAAACTGACCATCCTTACACGTAAAAACTGCCGTAAAAACCTCCTTCTTCATCAGCCTAATTCCTTTATTTATCTTTCTCGACCAAAGTTTAGAATCAATCACTACCAACTGAAATTGAATAAACATAGGTCCATTTAATATCAACATAAGCTTCAAATTCGACCTATACTCAATTATTTTTACACCCGTAGCCCTATACGTCACCTGATCTATCCTCGAATTTGCTCTCTGATATATACACTCCGACCCCAACATTAATCGCTTCTTCAAATACCTCCTGTTATTCCTAATCTCAATAATCATTCTAGTTACCGCCAACAACATATTCCAACTATTCATTGGCTGGGAAGGAGTTGGAATCATATCCTTCCTACTCATCGGTTGATGATATAGCCGAACAGACGCTAACACAGCAGCACTACAAGCCGTTATCTATAACCGAATTGGTGACATTGGGTTAATCCTAAGTATAGCCTGATTAGCCACTAACCTTAATTCATGAGAAATCCATCAACTCTTCATCTTATCAAAAGACAAAGACCTAACCCTACCACTCCTTGGTCTCGTATTAGCTGCAGCCGGAAAATCAGCACAATTCGGCTTACATCCTTGACTACCCTCAGCCATAGAAGGCCCTACACCAGTATCAGCATTACTCCACTCAAGTACAATAGTTGTAGCAGGTATTTTCCTCCTAATCCGTCTCCACCCTCTCATTCAAGATAACAAACTAATCCTAACAACCTGTCTATGCTTAGGAGCACTCACCACCCTCTTTACAGCTGCATGTGCTCTAACCCAAAATGATATCAAAAAAATCATTGCTTTCTCAACATCAAGCCAACTAGGATTAATAATAGTTACTATCGGTCTCAACCAGCCCCAACTAACCTTCCTTCACATCTGTACCCACGCCTTCTTCAAAGCAATACTTTTCCTCTGTTCCGGATCAATCATTCACAATCTTAATGACGAACAAGACATTCGAAAAATAGGAGGCCTTCACAAGCTCTTGCCATTTACCTCAACCTCCTTAACAATTGGTAGCTTAGCCCTCACAGGTATACCATTCCTATCAGGCTTCTTTTCAAAAGACGCCATCATTGAATCCATAAACACTTCCCACTTAAACGCCTGAGCCCTAATCCTAACCCTTGTAGCAACATCCTTTACAGCCGTCTACAGCCTCCGCCTTGTCTTCTTCACATTAATAAATTACCCCCGATTTAATACACTTTCCCCAATCAATGAAAACAACCCACTAACAATTAACCCTATCAAACGTCTTGCTTACGGAAGCATTATCACCGGCCTAATTATTACCCTCAACCTCACTCCAACAAAAACCCAAATCATAACTATATCCCCTTTACTCAAACTATCCGCCCTCTTAATCACAATCACAGGTCTCCTCCTAGCTCTCGAACTTACTAATCTTACCAACTCTTACTTCAAAATTAACCCTATACTCCACCCCCACCACTTCTCTAACATACTAGGCTACTTCCCCATTATCATCCATCGACTTCTTCCAAAAACCAGCCTAACCTGAGCCCAGCTAATCTCAACACATCTAATCGACCTAACTTGAAATGAAAAAATTGGCCCTAAAAGTAACCTCATCCAACAAACACCATTCATTAAACTATCTACTAAACCTCAACAGGGCCTTATTAAAACTTACCTAACTCTCCTCTTCCTAACATTAACCCTAATTACCCTAATCATTTCTATCTAACCACCCGCAAAGCACCTCAAGATAGACCCCGAGTTAATTCCAACACCACAAACAAAGTCAATAATAACACCCAACCCCCCAAAACCAACATTCAACCCCCATCAGAATACAACAAAGCAACACCTAAAAAATCCCCTCGTGCCATATCTAAACCACTCACCTCTTCCAACCCAGTTCAATGTAAACCCCACCCCCCAATCATAAAATATTTACCAACCACAAAAAGCCCTACTAAATAAAATCCAACATACAACAACACCGACCAATCTCCCCACGCCTCCGGATAAGGCTCTGCAGCAAGAGCCGCAGTATAAGCAAAAACTACCAACATCCCTCCCAAATAAATCAAAAATAAAACTAACGACATAAAAGATCCACCATACCCCACCAACAAGCCACATCCAACCCCCGCAGCAATCACTAAACCTAAAGCAGCATAATAAGGAGAAGGATTAGACGCTACACCCATTAAACCTAAAATCAAACCAGTCATTATCACAAACATAAAATACATCATTATTCCTACCTGGACTTTAACCAAGACCAATAACTTGAAAAACTATCGTTGTTTATTCAACTATAAGAACTAATGGCCATTAATATTCGAAAAACCCATCCACTCTTAAAAATCATTAACCATGCCTTAGTTGACCTACCTGCTCCATCTAATATTTCATTATGATGAAACTTTGGCTCACTCCTAGGACTATGTTTAATCATCCAAATCCTTACAGGACTTTTCCTAGCCATACATTACACTGCGGACATTTCTATAGCTTTCTCCTCAGTAATCCACATCTGCCGTGATGTTAATTATGGCTGACTCATTCGTAACATCCACGCCAACGGAGCCTCATTATTCTTCATTTGTATCTATCTCCACATCGCCCGAGGACTATACTATGGCTCCTATCTTTATAAAGAAACATGAAACATCGGTGTAATTCTTCTCTTCTTATTAATAGCAACAGCCTTCGTCGGTTACGTCCTACCATGAGGACAAATATCCTTCTGAGGGGCTACAGTTATCACCAACCTCCTATCCGCATTTCCCTATATCGGAGATACACTAGTACAATGAATCTGAGGAGGCTTCTCAGTAGACAACGCCACCCTCACACGCTTCTTTGCCTTCCACTTCCTACTCCCATTCCTAATCTTAGCCCTAACAATCATTCACCTTCTTTTCCTCCATGAAACAGGTTCTAACAACCCCCTCGGCATTAACTCAGACGCAGACAAAATCTCATTCCACCCATACTTCTCTTACAAAGACCTACTCGGCTTCTTTGCTATAATCTTCTCCTTAGCCATATTAGCCCTATTCACACCCAACCTATTAGGAGATGCTGAAAACTTCATCCCAGCAAACCCACTTGTCACTCCACCCCATATTAAACCCGAATGATACTTCTTATTTGCTTACGCAATTCTACGCTCCATCCCCAATAAACTGGGAGGAGTCCTAGCCCTCCTATTCTCTATTTTTATTCTCATATTAATTCCCCTCCTTCACACTTCCAAACAACGAAGTGCCACCTTCCGTCCCCTAACACAAATCTCTTTATGACTTCTTGTAATTAATTCAATCATTCTAACTTGAATCGGAGGACAACCAGTAGAACAACCATTCATCATAGTAGGACAAATCGCCTCAATCTCCTACTTTTCCTTATTCCTCATTATCATTCCACTCACCGGCTGATATGAAAACAAAATCCTCAGCCTAAATTAGTTTTGGTAGCTTAACTAAAAAGCGTCGACCTTGTAAGTCGAAGACCGAGGGTGTAAACCCCTCCCAAAACATATCAGGGGAAGGAGGGTTAAACTCCCGCCCTTGGCTCCCAAAGCCAAGATTCTGCCTAAACTGCCCCCTGATTGCTATTATAGCGTATAAATGTCAAATTAAAAAATGACAGTTTTTGTACGCTAGAGTGACATATTAATGATATAGTCCACATACCTTAATATACCACATAATACCCTCATTCCATAGTAACTATAACAGATTCTATACTACTATATAACATATACTATGTTTAATACTCATTAATCGATATTCCCCTATTCTATTACATACTATGTTTAATCCACATTAATCTACTGTCAGCTATTTCATTACATTAGATTATTTAACCCTCATTAATCTATTATCAGTAATTTCATAGCATAATATTTTTCACTTAACCCAACTTTACATAGTATTATTTAATGCCGTTGGTAAGAAACCCCCATTAATCTACTAAATGAAAAATATTGTACGGTTTGTGGAACATTACTGTTTTATCCCCAACGATTGATCAAACCTGACATTTGATTATGGTTGAGCTTCATATAATCCTTGACCGTATCAAACATGCTAGTCCTCTAGTTCCCTTTAATGGCATATTTATCCTTGACCGTCTCAAGATTTATCTTCCGCCCTGTTTTTTTAGTTCGGTATGAAGCAAATCGCTATTCCCCGGAAGGGCTCATCTGGTTCATTAAGGTAAACTTGAGCTATCCTCGACACTTTTCTTATCATATCTCATTACTTATCATTCAGGAGATTAGATTGTCAAACTCACCATTATTCAAGGGGATAGAAAATATCAGATTATGAAGGACCAGTTTGGTTTTTTTGATTAATGCGACAAATGAGTAGAAAAAACATCGTTATTAACCCTCTCGGAAAGAAGTCTCCTATAATATTGCGTGTACAATGCATTTCATTATTCTAATACATTCTTCACTTTATCTGGCATAATTATCCATATTATTAGACTCACCCCTAGGTTTGGAAAAAAAAATCAAACCTTTTTAAAAAAAAAGTTTTTTCGGTAAAAACCCCCCTCCCCCTTAATATACATGGTTGTCTCGAAAAACCCCTAAAACGAGGGCCGATGTATATTTTTTCCATAGAGTTGTTGTGATAATTTCTCTATATATAATGTAACAATGCAAT